TAGGGAACTTACGCGGTGGTTGGAACAGAGACACATTTGGTTGTGAATTTCAATGTGGCGGATAAAATCATATATCTGCACGGCCCAATCAATAGTTCAAGTCACACACTCCCATAATCCATCTTCTCTTCGGAGAATCCACTTCAACTATTCGTATCAAATAAAGAATACAATACTTCGGAGTTGAAGGGAAATATCCAAATAACATGTCTTATTCTTTTCAATAATCCATATTTGTAGCAATGAAATACTATTGTTCTTCCCAAAAATGATATATGATCGATTACAAATATCTATAATCTGTCTTCGCTATATTCGCTATAAAGGGCCTGAAATACCTTGCTTACGTATCATTGGGAAGTGCATTAACATAAATACGGCAGTAAGAAGAGGTAATACAAAAGTGTGTAAACTATAAAAACGGGTCAAAGTGGATTGACCCACACTAGCACTTCCACGTAATAACTCTACCAAAGGCGATCCTATTATAGGAATAGCTTCAGGTACACCTGTCACGATTTTTACTGCCCAATAACCAATTTGGTCCCGAGGCAAGGAATAACCAGTTACACCAAAAGATGCAGTCAATACAGCCAGAACCACACCCGTAACCCAAGTCAATTCACGAGGTTTTTTAAATCCACCTGTGAGATACACACGAAATACGTGCAGGATCATCATTAGGACCATCATACTTGCTGACCATCGATGAACTGATCGGATTAACCAACCAAAGTTGGCTTCAGTCATTATATATTGAACAGAGGCAAATGCCTCTGTAACAGTCGGACGATAGTAAAAAGTCATAGCAAAACCCGTAGCTACTTGTACTAAAAAACAAGTAAGTGTGATACCTCCTAGACAATGAAATATGTTGACATGAGGAGGAACATATTTACTAGTTATATCATCTGCAATCGCCTGAATCTCGAGACGCTCCTCGAACCAATCATATACTTTATTGAGATAGGTAAACCAAAGGGACTCCCCCTCTGAGAACCGTATATGAGAATTTCATCTCGTACGGCTCAAGCAGAAACACCCAAATATTGATTGCAACGGATATGTAATAGAAAGTTTGAAACTTCTTATTTTTTTGATTCAATCTTCCTTGAAAATACGAAGGAAGGAACCAAAATCCGTAATCTCTTCTTTGTGATGATAATGCCAAAATATCAAGTTGGCTCACCCGTCTTTATGTTGATCGTTACAGGCCTCTTGAATCTTCTATTCCCCTATTTATTTTATTTGTTATTTTTGTTTGTGCATAATGCGATGCGGATTGTCTATTGTTTTGTTTACAATTGATAGGAATTCTCTTGTTGAGACCCTATGAATCAATTGAAACCTCAGATTCATATTAGAACCACGATGATTCAATAAAATCCCCAAACTGAGCCTAAGCCAAAAGGTTCTCTGAGTAAGAACCATTTGATCATCACTTATTCAATGAATGGGTGTAATGACTAAAAATCCAAAGAAACATTTTTCTTTCGGTCAAAATAAGCAAAGCAAAATCCTGAAAGAAGAAAAATGGTTCGATTTCTGAAATACCTCTTTGAAAATTTTTTGGAGTCCGGTCGCGGGGTCTGAATAGTAAGTATGAATCATAGTTCAAATATTTCTTGATCTAACTTGATCTAATATTACGTGCTCCGGATACTAGAATGAATATCCGACGAGGTAGAACCATCTCGATAGAGATGACAGACCCATTCTCTGTACTATCAATAGAATCAATTATAACAAGTCACACACTCATATTCCGGAAATACCGAAACAAAGGAATCCACGGTCGAACTACCAGAATGGCCTATAAATCCGAGTCCTAAGTGATTCATTTTTGATTGAACAGTTAGGACTTCATGATTCCTATGGACCTAATTCATTGAAATTCCATCCAGTAAGACGGAAGAATTATAAATCTCCAAAATAATAGATAGGAATATCGCAAATAGAGCCATTGCGACCCCCATAAAGGGGGTAGTTCCCCATCCAGGAGCTACTTTACCATACTCCGAATTCAATGGTTTCAATAAACTCCCTGTAGTAGTTCGTCTTGGCCCAGATCTAGAACTATCCTCAATGGTTTGTGTAGCCATAAATCCTATTGCATTGGTTGAGATCTGTTGACTTTGTATACCATTCCGTTGTAAATAAACGATCTTATCGTAGATCCATCGTGGTCTTGAAATTATCTAATAATGGAAACAGCAACCCTAGTCGCCATCTCCATATCTGGTTCACTTGTAAGCTTTACTGGGTACGCCTTATATACCGCTTTTGGGCAACCCTCTCAACAACTAAGAGATCCATTCGAGGAACACGGGGACTAGTTGAAGTAATGAGCCTCCCATATCCCATATTGGGAGGCTCATTACTTCAATTGAGATAATGAAAAAATTATTTCATCTTTTTAGTCGGAACCTTGGGTGGTTCTCGAAAAAAGATAGCGAAAAAAATTATCCCTAGAGTCGAGACTAACAGAAATGTATAAACCAATGCTTCCATAGATTCGATCGTGGTTTACAATTATAGCTTCCACACCTGTTCATTTGGGATCATTTCCCAGATAATAAAAAAAAGGGCAAGAGTCAAAGAAAAGGCGGTGATTCACATCAAGATTTCTCTGGTACCCTATGCCAAAGTCAAATAAAAAAAAGAGGCGAAAGATACCAGAGCAATGTTGTATCAGACTACTTGTCTCCTTGTAGTTGGATCTCCAAGTTTTTGGAATGTTCCAAATTCCACTTGAGCATCCAAATCTGGGTCAATACCAGCAAAAACATCTCTGAACAAAGTTCTAGCGCCATGCCAAATGTGTCCGAAAAAGAAGAGCAAAGCAAACGTAGCATGCCCAAAAGTGAACCAACCCCTTGGACTGCTACGAAAAACACCATCGGATTTCAAAGTAGCACGATCTAATTCAAAAATTTCACCCAATTGGGCACGTCTAGCATATTTTTTCACAGTAGCAGGATCACTATAACTGACTCCATTGAGTTCGCCACCATAGAACTCAACAGTTACACCTACTTGTTCGACACTGTACTTCGATTCTGCCCTTCTAAAAGGAACATCGGCTCTCACAATTCCGTCTCCATCTACCAAAACCACTGGAAATGTTTCAAAAAAAGTAGGCATACGACGCACAAAAAGCTCATGCCCTTCTTTATCTCTAAAGATTGGGTGTCCTAACCATCCAACAGCTATTCCATCCCCGTTGTCCATTGAGCCCGCTCTGAATAATCCCCCCTTTGCCGGATTATTACCGATGTAATCATAAAAAGCTAATTTTTCGGGAATTTTAGACCAAGCTTCCGATAAACTCTGATTTTCGGATAGCCCGGTGCCAACTCTTCGATATATTTCTTGCTGGAAGTATCCCTGATCCCACTGATAACGAGTGGGACCAAATAATTCGATCGGGGTAGTTGCTGAACCATACCACATAGTTCCAGCAACAACGAAAGCTGCAAAAAAGACAGCAGCAATACTACTCGAAAGGACAGTTTCAATATTGCCCATACGTAATCCTTTGTATAGGCGTTGGGGCGGGCGGACACTAAGATGGAATAGGCCCGCTAATATGCCCAATGTCCCCGCTGCAATATGATGAGAGGCTATTCCTCCCGGAACAAAAGGATCAAAACCTTCCGCGCCCCACGCTGGATTTACAGATTGTACTTTTCCGGTTAGTCCATAAGGATCGGACACCCATATGCCAGGACCATATAAGCCTGTTACATGAAATGCGCCAAACCCAAAGCAAGCCACCCCTGAGAGAAATAAATGAATGCCAAAGATCTTGGGCAAATCCAAAGAGGGTTTTCCCGTACGTTCATCGCAGAATATTTCTAGGTCCCAATACACCCAATGCCAGATAGCTGCCAAGAAGCACAAGCCAGAAAACACAATATGTGCCCCGGCCACACCTTCGTAACTCCAAATACCCGGATTTGTTATAGTTCCTCCTGTGATACTCCAACCACCCCATGAATTGTTTATTCCTAAACGAGTCATGAAAGGTATAACGAACATACCTTGTCTCCACATTGGATCAAGAACGGGATCAGAGGGATCAAAAACTGCTAATTCGTAGAGAGCCATCGAACCGGCCCAACCAGAAACTAGAGCTGTATGCATTATATGGACAGAAAGCAACCTACCAGGATCATTCAATACAACGGTATGAACACGATACCAAGGCAAACCCATGGAAATACCCCTTTATCAAAGAAAAATAGACACTATGTAACTTTATCGCATTGGAATATGCTATGGACCTACCCCTCTCAGTGGATTATCTCGGAGCAAGGTGCATATTTATTCCGTTCCATTGGTAATAATGGAACAATTCTGTTCGTAGGAACAAAGAGAAGCAGATCTATTCTATACCCGATAAGTACCAATACGCAATGGGGGGATTACTCCGAGTTTTTGTGAGTGAATGCATAGATACTCGTTCATCATTCGAACGACCCATTTGTCAGAATTTTCCTTTATTCATTCCGTCTTCCTCCACGAACCCTCTAAAATCTATGGATAAAATACGATAGACGCCAATATTCTGAAGACAATAAGCCCATTGTTACGTTTCCACATCAAAGTGAAGTATATTAACTCCTTTTTCTTTCATTTAATGCCCATTGGTGTTCCAAAAGTACCTTTTCGGAGTCCTGGAGAGGAAGATGCAGTTTGGGTTGACGTATAGTGCGACTTGTCAGACATATTGGGTCATATGGGATTTCCCCGTTCTCTCCCTCGATCGAGATATCCTCTATTTCGCCCAAGAAAAAATGGATTGAACCATCAATAATTCGGAGCGTGAAGTGCATTTATTTTTTATTTAGGGGATCAATAGTATTAGAAGAATTTATGGTTGGCTTGGACCAATAAAATGAAGTATCCAGGCTCCGTTCAGAAAATACCAAATTGGTAATAGATGTATGATTACCACTTGTATCATATATCATAAAGAATTCATATTATACCATATGAATGATTTCAAACTGCCAATCAATGGATAATATGATGAATACATCGAATATTTGGCGGAAGGCATGAAACGAATTGAAAAAAGAAGTCGAAACAAAAAGAAGTGGTACTGGGATCATTTGTCCTATATGTGCAAATAGAATTCGAGCAGATCTTTACCCGGAGTAGAACATAAACCTAAAAGAATTAAAGAGGCCCATTCAAGAACAAGAAAATTACATCGTGATTTGGATCCCGATGAAACAATACATCAATGAGAGGTTAGTTCGAGAAGTTCAGTGAATTCTTTTTTATTTTGATATTATATATATATAAGAAAATAGGAAAATATATAAGAAAATAGGAAAGGTGAGCTAAAATTCATGTTTTTTGAAAAATGGAAGAAAAAGTCCTTTCGTTAGGAATAGGAAAAGCCTGGTATGAAAAAAGAAAGAGGGCTCGAATCGACACATTGATTTTTTTAGCAATTTTTATTTTTTGAACCGTATGCATCCAAAGGTGCGTGTACGGTTTCTAAGGGATACAATTTTGTCCTAATCAACCGACTTCATCGAGAAAGATTACTTTTTTTAGGCCAAGAGGTTGATAGTGAGATCTCGAATCAACTTGTTGGTCTCATGGTATATCTCAGTATAGAGGATGATACCAGAGATTTGTATTTGTTTATAAACTCTCCCGGTGGATGGGTAATACCAGGACTAGCTATTTATGATACTATGCAATTTGTGCCACCAGATGTACATACAATATGCATGGGATTAGCCGCTTCAATGGGATCTTTCATCCTGGTCGGAGGAGAAATTACCAAACGTCTAGCATTCCCGCACGCTTGGCGCCAATGAATTTTTTTTGAGAGAAAAAAGAAGACTATGCCTTCGCCATATGGAATATGAATAAAATAATAAGTTAAGTAATAATAGCATGGCACTTCGAATTCGATATGAGCAAACCTTTTTTTTGTTTTTTCATAACATGAAATTATGTATCGAAATAGTAGTATGAAACAAAGGTTATTTCCGATTTGATCCTATGTATCGGGGTTCCATTTCAGCGTCACAAACCTTTTTGCTTCCACACCGGAAGTCTCTTTCCTATATTTATGTTATGAAAGAAAAGAGTACGAAAAAAAAAGAAAGATAATTTGTTCCTTTTTTGATAAGATCAGAAAGAAACTTTGGGATTGCTGAATCGCAGATGAAATAAATATATAAAGCAACGGAACCATCATAGTATTTTTTGACTTCTCCGAAAGGAAAGGAAGGGTGGTAAATAGATCATTCAACGATCTGGGTCTGATGGATTCTATTTGTCTCTTTCTTCGATGGAAGGGAAAAGAAAATTCCATTGCAGAGCCGTATGCAAAAAGATGCCTGTACGGTTGTTCAATTCTTTTTTTTTCTTCTTTTCTTGTTATTCTTTATCCCTTCCCTTCGCCAGATCATGCGAGATAAAGGAATCGTTCATTATGTTATATCATCAGGGTTATGATCCACCAACCTGCTAGTTCTTTTTATGAGGCACAAGCAGGAGAATTTATCCTGGAAGCGGAAGAACTACTGAAACTCCGCGAAACCCTCACAAGGGTTTATGTACAAAGAACGGGCAACCCTTTATGGATTGTATCCGAAGACATGGAAAGGGATGTTTTTATGTCAGCAACAGAAGCCCAAGCTCATGGCATTGTTGATCTTGTAGCGGTCGAAAATACCGGGGATTTCGCGTAAATCCGTGATTCCATTCGAACCATAATTCGAATGAACCGTGATGTGATATTTTATCTTCTTAACCTGGTCAAATATTCAATTTAAATGGAAGTAATTCATAATCATCCGGTTAGGATCGATCTAAACCAGCCCATTCTGTATACGATTCAGCATGCCAACTATTAAGCAACTTATTAGAAATACAAGACAGCCAATCAGAAATGTCACGAAATCCCCCGCTCTTCGAGGATGTCCTCAGCGCCGAGGAACGTGTACTAGGGTGTATGTGCGACTCGTTCAGATCATGAGCTGGAACAAACGAGACGATTTTTCCCGTATCAATGACCAGTACCAATGAATAGGATAGAATAGAAAAACTTCATTCACTATCTAAAAAAAAAGATCTATTATATACCTCTATTGTGTATGGAATTTATGGTTTCCATTGGTGCAAACCCAATCACCTAAATTTGAGAGATGAGAAGCAATTCCCCATTGGTAGCAAATGGTTATCCATTACGCGGGGGAAATGATATTTAAGAAGCAGTAAGATTATGCTCTTACTCTTGCAAGAACGGACTAACAGGGTCAGCTACCTAGCCAACTTTCATAATTAAATGCCGTCACTGTATGGATAGATCTTATTGTGAAAAGACCTATTACTGGATAATTCAATTCATGGGTAGAGCCAAAAAGTGTGAACTGTACAAGTTACCAATAACATTGATTAAATGAGGGAAGGGGCTCCGGTGTATAGAGAGGTCCTCACCGTTTAAGAAGTAACCATAGAAACGATGGAACCCACTATTTATTTATCTATTTACATTTACTACCTAATTTACTATTTCTTTTATTTTAAATTTGATACCTAGTATCGGCACAATTTCTTATTTCGAGGTGAAATGCCTGTAAGAAATTTTACATTGTGGTTGGGAAGGTTATCGTAGCAAAAGCCATTGGAATTTTGATTTTATACATCGGAAGAATCCGTTTTGTTATTAATAATCAAGAGAGGGGAAAAGAATGACTGAAAGAAAAGAAATCAATTAGTTATTCATTATTCATCAAAGTTTAATCTTATTAAATGACCAGAGTTAGACGGGGATATATAGCTCGGAGACGTCGAACAAAAATTCGTTTATTTGCATCAACCTTTCGAGGGGCTCATTCAAGACTTACTCGAACTATTACTCAACAGAAAATGAGAGCTTTGGTTTCCACTCATCGGGATAGAGGCAGGCAAAAGATCAATTTTCGTCGTTTGTGGATCACTCGGATAAATGCAGTAACTCGTGAGAATAGGGTATCCTATAGTTATAGTCGATTAATACACGATTTGTACAAGAGGCAGTTGCTTCTTAATCGTAAAATACCTGCACAAATAGCTATATCAAATAGGAATTGTCTTTACACGATTTCCAATGAGATCATCAAATGAGTAGATTGGAGGGAATTCAACGGAATGATTTAAACAGAGTTCCCCGGAGAATGAACTCCGGGAAGGTAGAGTAGAAATGACTATGATAAGATCAATAGAATAGAATAGTAGGAATGAACGAACATGTTTCAATAATAATAAACAAAAAAGGGGGGAGATTTCTTCCCATTCTTTTTTTCTTACGACGCGACAATAAAATCTGGATTCTCGGATTTTTCGAACAAAACATCAATCTGAGTTTTAGTTCCGATTGGTTTTTTTTTATTCAATTGAATAGTAGGCCTATTTATTTCTGATTCTAGTACCAGTAGTTCTAGGGATCGACTCGGTTCTCTCCAATTGTTTCTCATTATTAAGAAAAGGTAACGAAGATAAAATACGAGCTTGTTTTATAGCAGTAGTAATTAATCGTTGTTGTTTCAAGGTCAATCTATTCACTCGTCTAGATAATATTTTTCCTTGTTCACTAATAAATCGACTAATTAAACTCATGTTTCTATAATCAATTCGATCCCCCGATCCAATTGGGGGCAAACGCTTACGAAAAGATCGCTTGGATTTACGAAAAGGTCGCTTAGATTTATCCATGGTTTATTCCTTATCTCTAAAAACCCTATTTCTTTGTTTATTTCGGATCCGACCGAAATAGGATTTTATTTGTTTAGTTTTTATTTGTTTAGTTTATAGTTTATTTAGTTTATAGTTTATATTATATATATATATATGTAATTTATTCCTGGTTCCTTGGAAGGGTGACACACGTGTTCCGTTCTATTTATTTCTTTATCTCCCCATGAATCGTATGCTTGTAACAATAGGGACAGAATTTTCTCAATTCCAATCGATTAGGTGTATTGTGCCGATTCCTTTGAGTAATATATCTGGAAATGCCCGGCGCTTCCTTATTGACACCATTTCGGACACAACTGGTACATTCTAAAATAACTATTGCTCTGACATCTTTACCTTTTGCCATGCCATGAACCTCCTTTAGATTTTGGATTCACTCAACTCTTCTATATTTCGATATTTTGATCCGAAGCGAAGAAGAAGAAAGGAACGAAAAATAAATAGAAGTTGCTAATTGGAAATCCAATTATGAAAGATTTCGTTGCAATCAATAGAGTAATAATAAAATAATATAATAAAATAATATAATAAGTAATACAAGTATTTCTAACTATCAATTATTCTTAATCCCAATCCCAGTATTTCATTTAAGTATTTTGTTATGATCTTGAACAGCATGCCCTAGACCCAATCCACATTTCTATTTTCGTTCTTCCTCTATTAATTTATTAATTCTATCCTGAACCTGAACCCAAGTTTCGCTGAGGTTCAATCCGCTCTTTTTTCTCTTTCCTTCCTATCCTAAACAACCGAAAAAAAAAAGGGGGGGGTGAAGGAATTAGTCACAGAGAATTTATTGTATCTCTAATCTTCTTCATTCCTTCCCATGTCAATAACTAGAAAAAGGGGAATGACAACGCATCTGGGAATAAACGATTGATCTCTATCAATAGACCTGCTAAAGACCCGAACCATAGAGTAGCTAGCACAGGTGCCACAGAGAGATATGTTTTTATATCTCGCATTGAAAATCCTCCTTCTTTATTGGAATACATATATGATCAGATGCATGTTATAGTTAAAGATCGCTTGTATTTGTACGCGAAATCCCTAACTAAAATGGATATGTACAATGATCTGGTAGATAAGATCTACCTGTCCCTAAAACAGAAAAAGATGACTCCTTCTTCCTGAGCCTGAGCATTACCGATAAATATTTCTTCTTTTATACTATACGTTGGGTTTCTTTAATTCGTTTATTATTTTATTATATGAGATATGAGACCAAAAA